GCTAGTGTAGCTTAAACCAAAGCATAACACTGAAGATGTTAAGATGAATCCTAGAAAGATTCCACGGGCACAAAGGCTTGGTCCTGACTTTACTATCAGCTTTAACTCAATTTATACATGCAAGTATCCGCATCCCCGTGAGAATGCCCTCAATCCTCTACCCGAGAACGAGGAGCAGGCATCAGGCACAATCAACTTAAGCCCAAGACGCCTTGCTAAGCCACACCCCCAAGGGATTTCAGCAGTAATAAATATTAAGCCATAAGTGAAAACTTGACTTAGTTAGAGTTAAAAGGGCCGGTAAAATTCGTGCCAGCCACCGCGGTTATACGAAAGACCCTAGTTGATAAACACGGCGTAAAGGGTGGTTAAGGAAAACAAATTAATAAAGCTAAAGACCCTCTAAGCTGTCATACGCATCCCGAGAACACGAAACCCAAACACGAAAGTCGCTTTAAATACTACTACCTGACCCCACGAAAGCTAAGAAACAAACTGGGATTAGATACCCCACTATGCTTAGCCATAAACCTAGATGTATATTTACACAAACATCCGCCCGGGTACTACGAGCACAGCTTAAAACCCAAAGGACTTGGCGGTGTCTCAGACCCACCTAGAGGAGCCTGTTCTAGAACCGATAACCCCCGTTAAACCTCACCACTTCTTGTTTTCCCCGCCTATATACCGCCGTCGTCAGCTTACCCTGTGAAGGTCCAACAGTAAGCAAAATGGGCTCGCCCAAAAACGTCAGGTCGAGGTGTAGCGTACGAAGTGGGAAGAAATGGGCTACATTTTCTATACATATAGAATATTACGAATGACATACTGAAACAAATGTCTGAAGGTGGATTTAGCAGTAAAAAACAAATAGAGTGTCCTTTTGAATTAGGCTCTGAGACGCGCACACACCGCCCGTCACTCTCCCCATATTTATAATCATTCAATACATAATAAAACACATACCTACACGGGGAGGCAAGTCGTAACATGGTAAGTGTACCGGAAGGTGCACTTGGAACAATCAGGACGTGGCTGAGATAGTTAAGCATCTCCCTTACACCGAGAAGACATCCATGCAAGTTGGATCGCCCTGAGCTAAACAGCTAGCTTAAATACCAAAAATTATCTATCAACATTAAAAATCTTTATAAAACTACAACAACCCAAATTAAAACATTCTACCGCCCAAGTATGTGAGACAGAAAAGGCACTACATAAAAGCTATAGAAAAAGTACCGCAAGGGAATGCTGAAAGAGAAATGAAACAAATCATTAAAGCCCCACAAAGCAGAGATTAAACCTCGTACCTTTTGCATCATGATTTAGCTAGACCTTCTGAGCAAAGAGTACTTTAGTTCAAAACCCCGAAACTACGTGAGCTACCCCGAAACAGCCTATCAATTAGGGCCAACCCGTCTCTGTGGCAAAAGAGTGGGAAGATTTCCGGGTAGAGGTGACAAACCTACCGAACCTAGTTATAGCTGGTTGCCTAAGAAATGAATAGAAGTTCAGCCTCACACTCCTTAACTCAAAAACAAATTTAAAATACACGAGACAAAGAAACATGTGAGAGTTAGTCAAAGGGGGTACAGCCCCTTTGAAATAGGACACAACCTCACCAGGAGGTTAAAGATTATATTAAATAAGATAGACCGCTCTAGTGGGCCTAAAAGCAGCCATCAAAACAGAAAGCGTTAAAGCTCTGGCGGAATAAAAATCCATTATCCAAATATATTATCTAAAACCCCTAACTTTATTAGGCCATTCCATGCCCACATGGAAGAAATACTGCTAAAATGAGTAATAAGAAAGAACCCCTTTCTCCTAGCCTACGTGTATACTAGATCGGACTAACCACTAGTAATTACCGAACCCAACCAAAGAGGGCAATGTGAACACTTAAAATACCAAGAAAATTTCACATAAAACAATCGTTAAACCTACACCGGAAGGCATACATAGGAAAGACTAAAAGAAAAGGAAGGAACTCGGCAAACACTTATAAGCCTCGCCTGTTTACCAAAAACATCGCCTCCTGCAAAAATCAATGTATAGGAGGTCTTGCCTGCCCAGTGACAAGTTAAACGGCCGCGGTATTTTGACCGTGCGAAGGTAGCGCAATCACTTGTCTTTTAAATGAAGACCTGTATGAATGGTGGAACGAGGGCTTAACTGTCTCCCCTTTCAAGTCAATGAAATTGATCTGCCCGTGCAGAAGCGGACATAAAACTACAAGACGAGAAGACCCTTTGGAGCTTAAGACTTAAGATCAACTATGTCAAGAACCTCAAACAAGATTAAACTAAATAGCAACTGATCCCTGTCTTCGGTTGGGGCGACCGCGGGAGAAAACAAAGCTCCCACGCGGACCGGGATTATATCCTAAAACTAAGAGAGACATCTCTAAGGCACAGAACTTCTGACCACAAAGATCCGGCCTTTGCGCCGATCAACGAACCAAGTTACCCTAGGGATAACAGCGCAATCCCCTTTAAGAGTCCATATCGACAAGGGGGTTTACGACCTCGATGTTGGATCAGGACATCCTAATGGTGCAGCCGCTATTAAGGGTTCGTTTGTTCAACGATTAAAGTCCTACGTGATCTGAGTTCAGACCGGAGCAATCCAGGTCAGTTTCTATCTGTAATGCCACTTTTCCTAGTACGAAAGGACCGGAAAAAGGGGGCCCATATTATTAATACGCCCCACCCCTATTTAATGCAATCAACTAAATTAAATAATGAGAGGGCACAACCCTAAATCGAGATAAGATTATTAAGATGGCAGAGCCCGGTAATTGCAAAAGGCCTAAGCCCTTTCCCCCGGAGGTTCAAATCCTCCTCTTAATTATGATAGCACTTCTAATTACATACCTAATTAATCCTCTTGCCTATATCGTGCCCGTATTATTAGCAGTCGCCTTCCTAACCCTAATTGAACGCAAAGTACTAGGATATATACAACTACGTAAAGGCCCAAACGTAGTAGGACCCTACGGACTCCTACAACCAATTGCAGACGGTATTAAGCTATTTATTAAAGAGCCTCTACGCCCTTCAACATCCTCCCCCTTTCTATTCCTAGCAACACCCATATTAGCTCTTACCTTAGCCCTTACCTTATGAGCACCGATACCCATACCACATTCAATAACAGATCTAAACCTAGGCATATTATTTATCTTAGCCCTTTCAAGCTTAGCAGTCTACTCCATCCTAGGCTCAGGGTGAGCCTCTAATTCAAAATATGCCTTAATCGGAGCCCTACGAGCAGTTGCCCAAACCATTTCCTATGAAGTTAGTTTAGGACTAATTCTGCTATCAATTATCATCTTTACAGGAGGTTTCACCCTCCAAATATTTAATACAACCCAAGAAGCAGTATGATTACTAATTCCAGCCTGACCTCTAGCCGCCATATGATATATCTCTACCCTAGCAGAAACAAACCGAGCTCCTTTCGACCTCACAGAAGGAGAATCAGAACTCGTTTCTGGCTTCAATGTAGAATACGCCGGAGGACCCTTTGCCCTATTCTTCCTGGCTGAATACGCCAATATCCTATTAATAAATACCCTCTCAGCTATTCTATTTCTAGGCACAACCCATAATATTATCATACCAGAAATTACCTCAATCAACATTATGACAAAAGCTGCCCTACTTTCTATATTATTTTTATGGGTACGTGCCTCCTACCCCCGATTCCGATATGACCAGCTAATACACTTAGTATGAAAAAACTTCTTACCCCTTACACTAGCCTTAATTCTATGACACATTGCCCTGCCCATTGCACTAACAGGCCTGCCACCCCAATTGTAGTCGGAGCTGTGCCCGAATGCCCAAGGACCACTTTGATAGAGTGAATCATGGAGGTTAAAATCCCCCCAGCTCCTTAGAAAGAAGGGACTCGAACCCATATTGTGGAGATCAAAACTCCAAGTGTTCCCATTACACCACTTCCTAGTAAGATCAGCTAAATCAAGCTTTTGGGCCCATACCCCAAAAATGTAGGTTAAAATCCTTCTCTTACCAATGAGCCCTTACATTATTATAATTTTATTATCCAGCCTGGGCCTAGGCACAGCCCTAACATTTATAAGCTCCCATTGACTACTAGCTTGGATAGGACTTGAAATTAATACACTAGCAATTTTACCACTTATAGCCCAATATCATCACCCACGAGCAGTAGAAGCAACCACTAAATATTTCCTAGCACAAGCAGCTGCAGCAGCAACCATTTTATTTGCCAGCACTATTAATGCCTGAGCAACAGGAGAATGAAACATCAATTGCTTAACCCACCCTATCGCAACCGCACTCGCCACAATAGCCCTAGCACTAAAAGTAGGCCTAGCCCCAATACATTTCTGAATGCCCCCCGTAATACAAGGACTAGACCTTACAACAGGACTTATCATGGCCACCTGGCAAAAACTGGCCCCCTTCGCCTTAATTATCCAAATAGCATCATTCACGCACCCTCAACTACTAACAATCCTAGGACTCATATCAGTATTTATTGGAGGATGAGGAGGCCTAAATCAAACTCAACTACGAAAAATTCTAGCCTATTCATCAATTGCCCACCTTGGATGAATAATTATAATTGTACAACTAAAACCACAACTAACTATCCTAACATTATCCCTATATATTATCATAACAATAGCAACTTTCTTAACATTTAAACTAATAAATGCCACAAAAATCAACACACTAGCAACAAGCTGGGCTAAAACTCCAATCCTAACAGCAACTGCTACCCTCGCCTTACTATCACTAGGAGGACTCCCCCCGCTAACAGGATTTATACCAAAATGACTGATTCTACAAGAACTCACCATACAAGGCTTACCCTTAACCGCAACAGTAATAGCCCTAAGTGCACTACTAAGCCTATATTTTTACCTACGACTGTGCTACTCCATAACCCTTACCATAGCCCCAAATACAAATAATTCACTAACCCCCTGACGAATACAAAACACACAAAATAAAATCATACTAGCTACTACAATAACTGCAACCCTTATACTACTGCCCCTGACCCCCCTCGCCCAAATATTAGTTAACTAGAGACTTAGGATAACATAAGACCAAAAGCCTTCAAAGCTTTAAGTAGGAGTTAAAATCTCCTAGTCTCTGCCTAAGGCTTGCGGGACTCTATCCCACATCTTCTGAATGCAACTCAGACACTTTAATTAAGCTAAAGCCTTACTAGATGAGAAGGCCTCGATCCTACAAACTCCTAGTTAACAGCTAGACGCTCAAGCCAGCGAGCATTCATCTACTTTCCCCGCCTCCCTTTAAAAAAGGCGGGGAAAGCCCCGGCAGGCAATTAGCCTGCATCTTCGGATTTGCAATCCGATGTGTTATACACCACAAGACTTGATAGGAAAAGGACTTAAACCTTTGTACATGGAGCTACAATCCACCGCCTAAACCCTCGGCCATCCTACCTGTGACAATCACACGCTGATTCTTCTCAACTAATCATAAAGACATTGGTACCCTCTACTTAGTATTTGGTGCTTGAGCCGGAATAGTTGGTACAGCCCTTAGCCTGCTAATTCGGGCTGAGCTAGCTCAACCCGGGGCCCTTCTAGGGGATGACCAGATTTACAACGTTATTGTTACTGCTCATGCCTTCATCATAATTTTCTTTATAGTAATACCAATCATAATTGGAGGCTTTGGTAACTGACTTGTGCCACTAATAATTGGAGCACCAGATATAGCATTCCCACGAATAAATAATATAAGTTTCTGACTACTTCCCCCATCTTTCCTACTGCTATTAGCTTCTTCAGGAGTTGAAGCCGGGGCAGGCACAGGATGAACTGTTTATCCCCCTCTTGCCGGAAATCTCGCACACGCCGGGGCTTCTGTAGACTTAACCATCTTTTCTCTCCACCTCGCAGGTGTATCCTCTATTCTAGGAGCCATCAATTTTATCACAACCATTATTAACATAAAACCCCCTGCTATCTCCCAATATCAAACCCCTCTATTCGTTTGAGCCGTTCTAATTACAGCTGTACTTCTACTATTATCCCTACCCGTTCTGGCTGCTGGTATTACAATACTCCTAACAGACCGTAACCTTAATACAACATTCTTTGACCCAGCCGGAGGAGGAGATCCTATCCTTTATCAACATTTATTTTGATTCTTTGGCCACCCAGAAGTATACATTTTAATTCTTCCAGGCTTTGGAATAATTTCTCACATCGTAGCCTACTACTCTGGGAAAAAAGAGCCCTTTGGGTATATAGGAATAGTTTGAGCTATAATAGCCATCGGATTATTAGGTTTTATCGTATGAGCCCATCACATATTTACAGTAGGAATGGACGTAGACACTCGAGCATACTTTACATCCGCAACAATAATTATCGCAATCCCAACAGGTGTAAAAGTATTCAGCTGACTTGCTACTCTGCATGGAGGATCCATCAAATGAGAAACCCCTTTATTATGGGCCCTTGGCTTTATCTTCCTATTTACTGTAGGAGGGCTCACAGGGATCGTATTAGCCAACTCATCCTTAGACATTGTACTTCATGATACATATTATGTAGTAGCCCACTTTCATTATGTCCTATCAATAGGAGCTGTATTTGCCATTATAGGAGCCTTTGTACACTGATTCCCTCTATTCACAGGTTACACAATACATGACACCTGAACAAAAATTCACTTCGGAACAATATTTGTAGGAGTTAACCTCACCTTCTTCCCCCAACATTTCCTAGGCTTAGCCGGAATGCCACGACGATATTCAGACTACCCAGACGCCTACTCACTATGAAACATTATTTCATCCATTGGCTCTATGGTCTCTCTAGTAGCAGTCGTAATATTTCTTTATATTTTATGAGAAGCCTTTACTGCCAAACGAGAAGTAATATCCGTCGAATTAACCTCCACAAACGTAGAATGATTACACGGATGTCCTCCACCTTACCATACATTTGAAGAACCAGCATTCGTACAAGTACGAACAAATTAACGAGAAAGGAAGGAATCGAACCCCCATAAACTAGTTTCAAGCCAGTCACATAACCACTCTGTCACTTTCTTCTATAAGATGCTAGTAAAAAAGAACATTACACTGCCTTGTCAAGGCAAAATTGTAGGTTAAAATCCTGCGCATCTTAAGCTTAACAGCTTAATGGCACATCCCTCACAATTAGGATTCCAAGACGCGGCCTCCCCTGTAATAGAAGAACTTCTCCACTTCCACGACCATGCCTTAATAATCGTTTTTCTAATTAGCACCTTAGTACTATATATTATTGTTGTAATAGTTACCACCAAACTCACCAACAAATACATCTTAGATTCTCAAGAAATTGAAATTGTATGAACAATTCTACCTGCTGTAATCCTAATTCTGATTGCTCTCCCATCCCTTCGAATTCTTTATCTAATAGATGAAGTAAATGATCCTCATTTAACCGTAAAAGCCATAGGACACCAATGATACTGAAGCTATGAGTATACAGATTATGAAAATCTAGCTTTCGACTCATATATAATCCCAACACAAGACCTAATCCCAGGCCAATTCCGATTACTTGAAACTGACCATCGAATAGTAATTCCTATAGAATCTCCAATTCGAGTACTAGTATCAGCTGAAGACGTATTACACTCATGAGCTGTTCCCGCACTAGGAATTAAAATAGACGCCGTACCAGGACGACTAAACCAAACATCCTTTATCACCTCCCGCCCAGGAGTATTCTACGGTCAATGTTCTGAAATTTGCGGGGCCAACCACAGCTTTATACCAATTGTTGTAGAAGCCGTTCCTCTAGAACATTTTGAAAATTGATCCTCCCTTATGCTTGAAGACGCCTCACTAAGAAGCTAAATAGGGTTTAGCGTTAGCCTTTTAAGCTAAAGATTGGTGCTCCCCAACCACCCTTAGTGATATGCCACAATTAAACCCCGCCCCATGATTTGCAATCCTTGTGTTCTCATGACTAATTTTTCTAACAGTAATTCCTAATAAAGTACTAAACCACACATTTACAAATGAAGTCACAGCGCTAAGCGCCGAAACCCTTAAATCAGACACCTGAAACTGACCATGGCACTAAACCTATTTGATCAATTTATAAGCCCCACACACTTGGGAATTCCCCTAATTGCTATTGCACTTACCTTACCTTGAATCCTAGTGCCTGCCCCCACTAATCGTTATCAAAACAACCGTTTAGTATCTCTTCAAAGCTGATTTATTAAAACATTTACACAACAACTACTACTCCCTATCAATCAAGCAGGTCACAAATGAGCAATAATTCTAGCCTCATTAATAATCTTCATTTTAACACTCAATGTCCTAGGTCTTCTCCCTTATACTTTTACACCAACAACCCAGCTATCCTTAAATATAGGTCTAGCTGTCCCACTTTGACTAGCAACCGTAATTATTGGACTACGAAATCAACCAACAGCGGCACTAGGCCATCTCCTACCAGAAGGTACTCCAGTTCCATTAATTCCCGTCCTAATCATTATCGAAACAATCAGTCTATTTATTCGACCATTAGCACTAGGAGTACGACTAACAGCTAACCTTACAGCCGGCCACCTATTAATCCAACTAATTTCAACCGCCACTATTACACTAATGCCTATAATAACAACAGTAGCCACACTCACCGCCATCCTATTAGTATTACTAACACTACTAGAAGTAGCGGTAGCCGTAATTCAAGCTTATGTGTTTGTTCTCTTATTAAGCTTATACCTACAAGAAAATGTCTAATGGCCCACCAAGCACATGCATATCATATGGTCGATCCTAGCCCATGGCCCTTAACCGGCGCAGTAGCTGCTCTCCTAATAACATCAGGCCTAGCAATCTGATTCCACTTTCACTCAACAACCTTAATAACATTAGGCCTAGTACTATTACTCCTCACCATATACCAATGATGACGAGATATTGTACGAGAAGGCACCTTCCAAGGACACCATACACCTCCTGTACAAAAAGGCCTGCGATATGGTATAATCCTTTTCATCACATCAGAAGTTTTCTTCTTCCTAGGATTTTTCTGAGCATTTTATCACTCCAGTCTTGCCCCCACACCAGAACTTGGAGGATGTTGACCACCCACTGGAGTTACAACCTTAGACCCCTTTGAAGTCCCACTACTTAACACCGCTGTCTTACTAGCATCTGGCGTAACTGTCACATGAGCCCACCACAGCCTAATAGAAGGAGAACGCAAACAAGCTATCCAATCCCTCGCCCTCACAATCCTACTAGGCCTATACTTCACCGCTCTCCAAGCTATAGAATATTACGAAGCCCCTTTCACTATTGCAGATGGAGTATATGGTTCAACATTCTTTGTAGCAACGGGCTTCCATGGACTCCATGTTATTATTGGCTCATCTTTCCTAGCTGTCTGTTTCCTACGACAAATCCAGTATCATTTTACATCAGAACACCACTTTGGATTCGAAGCAGCTGCCTGATATTGACACTTCGTAGATGTTGTATGATTATTCCTATATGTCTCTATTTACTGATGAGGCTCATATCTTTCTAGTATTTCAAAGTTAGTACGAGTGACTTCCAATCACCTAGTCTTGGTTAAAATCCAAGGAAAGATAATGAATCTAATTATAGTTATAATAGCTATTTCCACAGCCCTTTCAATAATTCTAGCCCTTGTATCATTCTGACTGCCTCAGATAAATCCTGACACAGAAAAACTATCCCCATACGAATGCGGCTTCGATCCCCTTGGATCAGCACGCCTACCTTTTTCCCTACGATTCTTCCTAATTGCTATCCTATTTCTGCTATTCGATTTAGAAATCGCTCTCCTACTACCACTGCCCTGAGGAAACCAACTACCAGACCCCTCATATACTCTCCTATGAGCCGCAACTGTACTAATTCTACTTACATTAGGCCTAATTTATGAATGAATTCAAGGAGGCCTAGAATGAGCTGAATAGGGAATTAGTCCAAACATAAGACCTCTGATTTCGGCTTAGAAAACCACGGTTAAAATCCGTGATTCCCTTATGACACCCGTATACTTTACCTTTACCTCAGCATTTACCCTCGGGCTAACAGGCCTAGCATTCCACCGTAATCACTTAATATCAGCATTACTCTGCTTAGAAGGAATAATACTATCATTATTCCTAGCCCTAGCCCTTTGAATGCTACAACTAGAAGCTACCGCCTTCTCCGCCGCACCTATTCTACTACTAGCTTTTTCAGCCTGCGAAGCTAGCGCAGGTCTAGCATTATTAGTTGCTACAGCCCGAACCCACGGAACAGATCGCCTACAAGCCCTAAACCTACTACAATGCTAAAAATCCTAATCCCTACAATTATACTATTCCCCACGATCTGAATTGCCTCTCCAAAATGACTATGGACCACTACAACCTTCCAAAGTTTTACTATTGCCCTAATTAGCCTTACCTGGCTAAAATACTCTTCAGAAGCAGGATGAACCTCATCCAACCTTTACATAGGCACAGACCCACTATCAACCCCCCTACTAGTCCTTACTTGCTGACTACTTCCTCTTATAATTCTAGCCAGCCAAAATCATGTCAAAACAGAACCTATTAATCGTCAACGAACCTATATTACACTATTAACCTCCCTACAAATATTTTTAATCATAGCATTTGGAGCCACCGAGATCATTATATTCTATATCATATTTGAAGCAACCCTAATCCCGACACTAATCATTATTACTCGATGAGGAAATCAAGCCGAACGACTAAGTGCAGGAACTTATTTTCTATTTTACACCCTAACCGGCTCCCTCCCCCTACTAGTGGCCCTCCTACTATTACATACTGACGTAGGAACTCTCTCAATAATGACCATTCAATACTCCCAACCTATAAATCTTCACACATGAGGAGATAAAATCTGATGAGCTGGCTGTTTAATCGCATTTCTAGTAAAAATACCATTATATGGTATCCACTTATGACTACCAAAAGCTCACGTAGAAGCCCCTGTAGCAGGCTCAATAGTACTAGCAGCAATTTTATTAAAACTAGGAGGGTATGGTATAATACGAATAATAATTATCCTAGACCCCCTATCAAAAGACCTAGTATACCCTATTATCGCTTTAGCCCTTTGAGGCGTAATTATAACAGGCTCTATTTGCCTACGACAAACAGATCTTAAGTCACTAATCGCCTATTCATCTGTAAGCCATATAGGACTGGTAGCAGGAGGTATTCTAATTCAAACACCATGAGGTTTTACCGGAGCCTTAGTATTAATAATTGCCCATGGCTTAGTGTCTTCTGCCTTGTTCTGCCTAGCTAATACCACCTACGAACGAACCCATAGCCGAACAATACTATTAGCCCGAGGTATACAAATTCTTTTTCCACTAACAGCCACTTGATGATTTATCGCTAACTTAGCAAATCTAGCACTACCCCCTCTCCCTAATCTAATAGGAGAGCTAATAATTATCACAACAATATTTAATTGATCCCCTTGAACCCTTATCCTAACAGGAGCAGGAACCCTTATTACTGCAGCCTACTCATTATACCTATTCTTAATAACACAACGAGGACCCCTCCCACAGCATATCATTAACCTACAACCTTTTCACACACGAGAACACTTATTAATAACACTACACCTTCTACCTGTTATCCTCCTCATTACAAAGCCTGAAATCATATGAGGCTGATGATACTGTAGATATAGTTTAACACAAAACATTAGATTGTGGTTCTAAAAATAGAGGTTAAATTCCTCTTATCCACCGAAAGAGGCCAGAAGCAATAAGGACTGCTAATCCCTATCACCATGGTTAAACTCCATGGCTCATTCAAACGCTTCTAAAGGATAATAGTTCATCCGTTGGTCTTAGGAACCAAAAACTCTTGGTGCAACTCCAAGTAGCAGCTATGGTAAACACTATTATAATCACTACTCTCCTATTAACCTTAACAATCCTTATTTGACCCCTCACTATAACACTTAACCCACAACCTTTAAAACAAGATTGAGCCCTTAAATATGTCAAAACAGCAGTAAGTACCGCATTCTTCATTAACATTATCCCCTTGCTCATTTTTTTAGACCAAGGAACAGAAACTATTATTACTACATGAAACTGAATAAACATTTCAAGCTTCGACATTAATATCAGCTTTAAATTCGACCACTACTCACTAATTTTCACCCCAGTAGCCCTGTACGTTACATGATCAATTCTAGAATTTGCATCATGATATATACACTCCGACCCTTATCTAAATCGATTCTTTAAGTACTTACTATTATTCCTAGTAGCAATAATCACCTTAGTTACTGCCAACAACATATTCCAACTGTTCATCGGCTGAGAAGGAGTAGGAATTATATCCTTCCTACTAATTGGTTGATGACACGGCCGAGCCGACGCCAACACAGCAGCCCTACAAGCAGTTATCTATAATCGAGTCGGAGATGTAGGCTTAATCCTAGCCATAGCCTGAATTGCAATAAACTTCAACTCCTGAGAAATCCCACAGATCTTTCTTTTATCCAAAAACTTCGACATAACCCTGCCCTTGATAGGAATTATTCTAGCTGCTACCGGAAAATCTGCACAATTTGGCTTACACCCTTGACTACCCTCCGCCATAGAAGGCCCAACCCCAGTATCAGCACTGCTACACTCAAGCACTATAGTAGTTGCAGGTATTTTCTTACTAATCCGACTTCATCCCCTAATAGAAAATAATCAATTAGCACTAACCACCTGCCTATGCCTAGGTGCCCTAACAACTCTCTTCACCGCCACCTGTGCTCTCACCCAAAATGACATCAAAAAAATTGTAGCATTCTCAACATCCAGTCAACTAGGTTTAATAATAGTTACCATTGGACTTAACCAGCCCCAACTAGCCTTTCTACACATCTGTACCCACGCCTTCTTCAAGGCCATACTCTTCCTGTGTTCAGGATCCATCATTCACAGCCTCAATGATGAACAAGACATCCGAAAAATAGGAGGCTTACACAAACTCATACCATTCACCTCCTCTTGTCTTATTATTGGGAGCCTCGCCCTTACAGGGATACCCTTCCTAGCAGGATTCTTCTCAAAAGACGCAATTATTGAAGCCCTCAACACCTCCCACTTAAACGCCTGAGCCCTAGCTCTAACACTAATCGCCACATCCTTTACAGCAGTCTATAGCCTACGAGTCATTTTCTTTGTAACCATAGGCTCACCTCGATTCACAACTCTATCTCCAATTAATGAAAACTACCAAACACTAACTGCTCCTATCGAACGCCTAGCCTGAGGAAGCATTATTGCAGGCCTAATCCTTACCTTAAATTTCCTACCATCAAAAACCCCTACCATAACAATACCACCCTCTCTTAAACTAGCCGCATTACTAGTCACAATTACAGGTCTTATTATTGCACTAGCCCTAGCCACAGCAACCACCAAACAAATTAAAACCTCTCCCTCACTATTACTACACAACTTCTCCAACATACTAGGATTTTTCCCACCTATTATACACCGAATTATACCCCAGCTAAACCTATTACTTGGTAAACAAGCAACTAAATTCGACCGACAATGGCTAGAAATTGGACCAAAAGGCCTACACCCCACACACCACTATATCTCCGCATTTTTTGACAAAACCAACACCAACATCATTAAAGTCTACCTAACCTCCTATTTAATCTCAATCGCCCTAGCCATTGCCCTCTTATCCACATTTTAAACTGCTCGAAGCGCTCCACGACTTAAACCACGCGTTAGCTCTAATACTACAAAAAGACATAACAATAAAACTCATGCACAAACAACTAACATACCACCCCCAACAGAATACATTAAAGAAACTCCACCTACATCCCCCCGCACCATAAAAAATTCTTTAAACTCATCCACAACAACTCAACCCCCATAAGCGCTTCAAAATCACCACCCCACTATTCCCACTCCAAATATATACATTAATACATAAGCTTTTACCGAACCCGCTCCCCATGTTTCAGGAAAAGGCTCAGAAGCTAAAGCCGCTGAATAAGCAAACACTACCAACATGCCCCCCAAATAAATTAAAAATAACATTAAACCAATTAATGACCCACCATGCCCTACCAAAACCACACATCCAACCCCAGCTGCCATTGCCAGCCCTAAGGCCGCAAAATAAGGTGCAGGATTAGAAGCAACTCCCACCAAACCCACTACCAAACTCAATAAAAGAAGATCAAGAAAATACATCATAATTCTCACCAGGATTTTAACCAGGACTAATGACTTGAAAAACCACCGTTGTAATTCAACTATAAGAACTTATGGTCATCCGAAAAACACACCCCCTATTCAAAATTGTTAACGACGCATTAATTGATCTCCCCGCCCCATCCAACATTTCTGCATGATGAAATTTTGGTTCTCTATTATTACTATGCCTAATAATACAAATTATAACAGGATTATTCCTAGCCATACATTATACATCAGATATTTCAACCGCATTTTCATCCGTAGCCCACATCTGCCGAGACGTAAACTACGGATGAATTATCCGCAACCTCCACGCAAACGGAGCCTCATTCTTCTTTATTTGCATTTACCTGCATATCGGACGGGGGTTATACTACGGCTCCTATTTATATAAAGAAACCTGAAATATTGGAGTAATCTTACTACTTCTTGTGATAATAACAGCATTTGTTGGATATGTCTTACCATGAGGCCAAATATCTTTCTGAGGAGCAACAGTAATCACAAACCTACTTTCAGCAGTACCCTATATAGGAGACATACTTGTACAATGAATCTGAGGTGGATTTTCAGTAGACAACGCAACACTAACACGATTCTTCGCATTTCACTTTCTACTTCCATTTGCAGTTGTAGCAGCCACACTTCTACACGCCCTCTTCTTACATGAAACCGGCTCAAACAACCCACTAGGCTTAAACTCCGACGCAGACAAAATTTCCTTCCACCCATACTTCTCCTACAAAGACATTCTAGGATTCATTCTTCTCCTAACAGCCCTCGCATCCCTAGCACTTTTCTCACCTAATCTGCTAGGAGACCCAGAAAACTTCACCCCAGCTAACCCCTTAGTAACCCCTCCCCATATCAAGCCAGAATGGTACTTTCTATTTGCATACGCCATCCTACGCTCCATCCCAAACAAACTAGGAGGAGTCCTTGCCCTACTATTCTCAATCCTAGTACTTATAGTTGTACCCCTACTACATACATCCAAACAACAAGGTCTCACCTTCCGCCCTATTGCCCAATTTATATTCTGAGTACTAGTAGCAGACGTAATAATCCTCACCTGAATTGGAGGGATACCAGTAGAACACCCATTTATTATCATTGGACAAATTGCCTCTGTCCTATACTTCTCATTATTCCTAATCCTAAACCCTCTAACGGGCTGATTAGAAAATAAACTTCTAAACCTTCAATGCCCTAGTAGCTTAGCCATTAAAGCGCCGGTCTTGTAATCCGGAGATCGAAGGTTAAAATCCTTCCTAGTGCCAGAAAAGAGAGATTTTAACTCCCACCCCTAACTCCCAAAGCTAGGATTCTAAACTAAACTATTTTCTGTTAACAGTATGTCCCGACATACATTAATTTACTATGGTATAGTACATAATATGCATAACACAACCCCATGCTTTAGTACATATTATGCATAATTTTACATAATGACCTAAAATCATTAAATTAAGTTGGCCATACAGATTATCTAGTACTTTCCTACATCAGCTAACCACATAACCACTACATACATATGCCACCTATTGAAGTTCCACAAGAACTCCCGTTGACCGGAAGAAATTGCCTACCTCAAATAATTGCATGTTCCAATAATTCCTATGTTTAACCAACAGTTTATTTATCTAAACCTTATTAATGTAGTAAGAGACCATCAACCCTATATACCTTAATGTACGAGCTCCTTGATAGGGTCAGGGGCAAAACTTGTGGGGGTTTCACAACTTGCACTATTACTGGCATCTGGTTCCTATTTCAGGGCCATTCGTTTCCAGCACCCACTTACTGTGAATTATCCTGGCATAAGTTATTGGTGGGACTTCTTTATAGCACAAACTCCCCAAGCAAAGCGTTCATTTAAAGGCATTTGATTCTTTTTTTGGGGTCACTTTCACTTGGCATATTTCATGCATCAATCCTAACTGGTCCCATCAGGGGAGTCCATTTCCTTGCTTGATTAATAGTTAATGCATGTCTTAATGACATATCCCAAAGATTCCACAAACGTATATTTCACGTGCATACCTTAATCCTTTACTCCTCATACTACTCTAAGACTGCCCCCCCTCTCGCGCGCGATAAACCCCCCTACCCCCTAATGCCGAACAAGTCCTAAGTTATCCTGTTAAACCCCTAAACCAGGTTAGGCCCGATTGGCATCATCAACTAGTTGTGATATGTGTTGATATATAGTGTTACAAATTTGAATTATATTATATA